ATGATATATATATAATATATATATATATAATATATATATAATATATATATAATATATATAATATATATATATATATATATATATATATATATATATACACACTCATTCATTTAAATAATTTGTCGCGGTTATGCTTACAATCCTGTAGAGCATTTTAAAAAAGGTCGTGACATTGCCGATAGTTTATCAGTTTAGTCAAGTCTCGTTTTTGGGGTTTGGCGAGAGAAAACTTGATTAAGCGGGTAATTATTGGTTAACGGGGGTAGGGGGGTTTGCCTAAAAATATAATTGTTATTCTATTAATATTTGTTTGTTTTAAAAAAATTTTAATTTGACTTGATTTTGGCCTGCGCGTTTTAATTTTAATTTAATTTTAATTTAATTTTAATTTAATTTTAATTTAATTTTAATTTAATTTGTTATAATTTGTTTGTTGTAATACTCGTTTTTTAGATAAACTTGTTAAAAATTGAATGTTTGTTTGTAGTTTGTTAAAAATTTTTATGTCCTGCTACCATTGACTGAATAATACCATGTGTTTGGGTGAGGATCACGGACCGCATAATAGGTACAGATTATACTAATTCGGTATCCAACCATCCTTGTGGGGGTCTGAAGTAATAAGAGATATAAAAAATACCAATAGCAAGGCAAACCAGTTATGCTGGGCATGGGTACGAGGGGAATTAATCCATTTACCATATGCCTTTTAAAGAGGAACGTATGGTCAACAACAATAGTGTGTCCCTGAAACAACAACCAGAGGCCTTGGAAAGATCAAGGAGTGATGCAACCTCAATGGATGGGCCTGAAGCTAGTAACTGAGTACCTTACGATGGCGGGTTGCTGGTCTCTCGTGAGATGGACGATAACTTAATTTGACTTGGAAAATCGAATATCGCTGCAGATACGATTATTAAGGCAATTGCCGTGTTGTAATATTCATGTGTTGTATAGTGTTATGCACGAGATCCATAATATGGTTTATGTACGGTTATAGTATTATGTAATAATGGATAGACATGGGGATAATAAGTATTGTACAGTAAGTTTTATATGTCTTGTATATTTAATTTATATTACTATTATAATATTCGTGGGGAAAATAGGTTAATGCACGATATACATAGTATTATTGGGTAATAATGTAGGTTATTTTCCCTGTTTATTATTCGTGGGGAAAAGAAATGTATGCACGATATACATAGAATATCATATAGTAATGTAGGTTGTTTTCCCTGCTTATTATTCGTGGGGACAGGAAACGAATGCACGATATACATATGAAGTATATTACTAGAATTTCTAGTTATACCCAGCCACCGGGAGGTGGCTAGTTACCGCAATAAAGCCACCGGAGGTGGCTAGTTATCGGCAATAAAGCCACCCGGAGGTGGCTAGTTATCGGCAATAAAGCCACCCGGAGGTGGCTAGTTATCGGCAATAAAGCCACCCGGAGGTGGCTAGTTATCGGCAATAAAGCCACCCGGAGGTGGCTGGGTATATTGGTTCAAGAGATAGTTTAATTAAAATGCCGGCTTTGGGGGTCGGGGTTGTAAGGCAGAACTTACTCTTTTGATGTCTAAGGGGCGTATGTGCCCATCTTTGGCTTACAAGACCAATGCTCTGTGTTTAAGCTACTTAGGCTAATTATCAGTTTAGAAGTTTGTTCTCTAGTAATGCTGCAGCTGGGAAAAGAAGGAGAAAGATAATAAAGTATGTTAGCGATGCCACCTGTCCAATTAAGATAAATGGGTGTTCTACTGGTTGTCCTCCAATTCATGTCAAAATAATAATGTTGGCCACTAATAGTCAGAAAATAGCTTGGGATAGGGGCCGAAATATATTTCCTCGCTGTTTTGATGTGTGGAGGGTTGGAACTACTAATAATACTAAAATGGAGAACAATAAGGCTAAAACCCCTCCTAGTTTATTCGGGATTGATCGTAGAATAGCGTAGGCAAATAGGAAGTATCATTCTGGTTTAATGTGCGGGGGTGTAATTAAAGGATTGGCGGGTGTGAAGTTTTCTGGGTCTCCCAGGAGATTTGGTGATAATAGAGCGAGTAAGAGTAAGAGTATAATTACTAGTAATGCCCCTAGTAGGTCTTTGTATGAAAAGTATGGGTGGAAGGGAATTTTGTCCGGGTTTGATTGAAGTCCTGTTGGATTATTAGATCCTGTTTCATGGAGAAATAAGAGGTGGACAGCAGAAGCGCCAATAATAACAAATGGTAATAGGAAATGGAATGTAAAAAATCGTGTTAGGGTTGCGTTGTCTACAGAGAATCCCCCTCAAATCCATTCAACTAGAGTTGTTCCGATATATGGGACGGCGGATAGTAGGTTGGTGATTACAGTTGCGCCTCAGAATGATATCTGTCCTCATGGTAATACGTAACCTACGAAAGCTGTGGCTATCACGAGTAGGAGTAAAATGACTCCAATGTTTCAGGTTTCTTTGTACAAGTAGGAACCATAGTATAGTCCGCGTCCGATGTGTAGGTAAATGCAGATGAAAAATATTGAAGCTCCGTTTGCGTGAATATTTCGGATAAGTCAGCCGTATTGTACATCTCGGCAAATGTGTGCGACTGAGGAGAAAGCTGATGTAATGTCTGCTGTGTAGTGTATGGCTAGAAATAATCCGGTGAGGATTTGAATGATGAGGCATAATCCTAAAAGGGATCCAAAATTTCATCATGCAGAGATGTTCGATGGTGTTGGTAGGTCAATAAATGAGCCATTAATAATTTTTATAATTGGGTGGTGTTTTCGTATGATTGTCATTTTTATAGTTGAATAACAACGGTGGTTTTTCAGGCCATAGGTTCTGGTTTAAGCCCAGATAAGAATATATGGCATATATTTTATTTTTAATGCTTTTTTGCTTGATTGGCGGGTTTGTTGGAGTTGCTTCTAATCCTTCGCCTTATTTTGGGGCGGCTGGGTTGGTGTTGTCCGCAGCTGCTGGTTGTGGGGTTTTGATAGGGTTTGGGTGCTCATTTGTGTCTTTAGTCTTATTTTTAATTTACTTAGGTGGAATGCTTGTAGTATTTGCTTATTCTGTAGCTCTTGCTTCTGAGCCGTTTCCTGAAAGTTGAGGGAATTGATCTGTTTTGGTGTATCTAAGTGGGTATGTTGTTTTAGTAACTATCTTATGAATTATGTATGGCGAAGGCTGAGTATTAAGCAGTTATGGGGTTATTGGTGATAATTATGTTGGGCTATCTGTTGTTCGGGGTGATTTGGTTGGTGTATCTTTGTTGTATTCATTTGGGGGAGGGGGATTATTGGTTTGTGGATGAGGTTTATTGTTGACGTTATTTGTTGTGTTGGAGTTAACGCGAGGTTTAAGTCGTGGGGGGTTGCGTGCGGTTAGAGTAGTAAAACTATAAATATTGCTGTGGTGATGGTAAAGGTTGTTAGGTACGTTTTAATGAGGCCTTTTTGTGAAGAGGAAAAGTTGATTATGGGAAGTTGTATGGAGGCTAAGCCTTTTGGACCAGCTTTTTCTAATCATAAAAGGTCGTTAGAGTGTGTTGCAAGGTTTTGTCCGAATTTTAAGGAAGAATGAGGTGCTGTTCGGTGGAGTATGTTGAAGAATCCAAGTTGGTTTGAGAAGTAGTAGGGTGTCTTGATGGGTTTTAGAGTTATTATGGTTGTTTGGCTTGATACATCGAAGGTGCATATTAACCCTAGGATTGTTACTAGAATGGCTAATAGTTTTATGGCTGTTGGTATTGTTAATGTAAGTGTTTTTGATGGGATAAGTGCGGATGTTAATAGGATTCCGGCTAGAATTGTGCCTATTGCTAATCGTAAAATTGGATTAAGTAAAGGTTTTGCGTTTTCGTTAATTGGTGTTAAGGGGTTATTTCGATTTGTAGTTATTTGTACATAAAAGATAATTCGCATGCTGTATGCTGCAGTTAGTATTGTTGCTAGGATAGTAATTACAAGGGCTCAGGCGTTTAGGTAAGAATTGTTTAGTGTTTCAATAATAGTATCTTTTGAATAGAAACCTGCTAAGAATGGGGTTCCTATTAAAGCAAGGCTACCAATTGTTATGCATGCTGAGGTGACTGGCAGGGTTTTTTTAATACCTCCTATCTTTCGAATATCTTGTTCATCGGATAAGCTGTGGATGATTGAACCTGAACATAGGAAGAGTATAGCTTTAAAGAATGCGTGTGTTGAGATGTGTAAGAATGCTAGATGGGGTTGATTTAATCCTAGGGTCACTATTATTAGGCCAAGTTGGCTGGATGTTGAAAAGGCAATGATTTTTTTGATGTCATTTTGGGTTAGGGCGCAGATAGCTGTAAATAATGTAGTGATGCCTCCTAGACATAAGCAGATTGTTGTAGTGGTTGAGTTTTCTAATACTGGGTTTAATCGTACTAATAAGAAAATTCCTGCAACAACTATAGTGCTTGAGTGTAAAAGGGCTGATACTGGAGTTGGGCCTTCTATTGCTGCGGGTAGTCATGGATGGAGACCAAATTGTGCTGATTTGCCTATTGCTGCTAGAATAAGGCCTAATGCTGGTAAAATACTGCTGGTTGGTTGAATAAATATTTCATGAATTTGTCAGGTAGAGGCCTCTATGGCGAATCAAGCAATAGCTAGGATAAGGCCGATGTCGCCGATTCGATTGTAAATAACTGCTTGGAGTGCAGATGTGTTTGCGTCTGCCCGTGAATATCATCAACCAATTAGTAGAAAAGATATAATTCCGACCCCCTCTCAGCCGATAAATAGTTGAAACAGGTTATTAGCTGTAATTAATATAATTATTGCAATGAGAAAAATTAAGAGGTATTTAGAAAATTTGTTTTTATATGGGTCGGATGCTATATATCAGGTAGAAAATTCTAGAATAGACCATGTCACGTATAAGGCGATTGGGGTGAATATTATGGAGTATATGTCTATGATGAAGCTAATTTTGATTGAGAAGTTAAATACTGATAGGGCAGGTATGTTGGTAATTACTGCTTCTGTTCCAGTATTTAAGAATATTAATAATGGAATTATGCTAATGATAAATGCTATTTGTACTGCTTGTTTTGCAGTTATTTGTGTATTGGTGGGGTTGATGGTTATAGTGGGTAAAATTAGAATAAGTAAGATTGTTATTATAGTTGTAAAGTAAGTTGTATGCATGTACTTTTACTTGGAGTTGCACCAAGATTTTTGGTGCCTAAAACCAATGGATTACTGTTATCCTTTAAAAGTAAGAGGTCTGCAGATTTTAACTTCAGGGACAAGAATTAGCAGTTCTTGGTGTTCAAACACCTCTCGGTTTGCAAGAAGGGTTAAACTTCTAATTTTAGATCCACGGCCTAATGTTTATTAAACTATGCTAACATGAGAATATTCCTGAAATAAGAGCAGGTTTTATAATGAGTAAAAGTATTGGGATGCCATGTAGGGATATGAGGAGGTGTTCTCGCGTATGTGTTGGGTTTATAATAATTATGTGATTTGGTAGTTTATTTCGTTGGGTTATTAAGAACATGTGAAGTGAATATGCGGCTGTAATTAGGGTTCCTAGGCCAGTTATTAAAATTGTTAGGTTAGATCAATTAAATAGTGATGTAATGATAGTAAGTTCTCCTATGAGGTTGGTGGTTGGAGGCAGGGCTATGTTTATAAGGTTGGCTATAAGTCATCACGTGGTTATTAGTGGAAGTAAAAGTTGAGTGCCTCGGGCTAAGATTATGGTTCGACTATGGGTTCGTTCATAGCTGGTGTTTGCTAAGCAGAATAATATTGAAGATGTTAATCCGTGTGCAATTATTAGAATAATGGCGCCTGTGGTGCTTCATGGGGTTTGGATTAGGCAGGCTGCAATAACAAGTCCTATGTGGCTTACAGAGGAGTAGGCAATAAGGGATTTTAGATCCGTTTGTCGAAGACAAATGGAGCTTGTTATTACGATACCCCAAAGGGCTAAGATTATAAAGGGGTAATATAGGTGTTGGGTTATTGGGGATAGAAGTATTGTGATTCGAATAATGCCATATCCCCCTATTTTTAGTAGGATGGCTGCTAGTACTATTGACCCAGCGATTGGTGCTTCTACATGGGCTTTTGGTAGTCATAGGTGGAGTCCGTATAGCGGTATTTTAACTATAAAGGCTATGATACATGCAAATCAGAGTAGTGTTGAGTTTAAGGTTAGGTGGGAGAGTGGTTGTGTAAGTTGAAATAAGATTAGTGATGTATGATAAAAAGTATTGTTAATTGAGACAATGGCAACTAGTAATGGTAAGGAGCTTGCTAGCGTATAAAATATGAAGTAAATACCTGCGGTTAGGCGCTCTGCTTGGTTTCCCCATCGGGTAATGACGATTAGTGTTGGAATGAGGGTGGCTTCAAATATAATGTAAAATAGTATGAGGTTTGTTGCTGAAAAGGTTAGGAGAATAAAAGTTTGTAATACAGCAAGGGTTGACAGGAAAATTTTTTTTCGGTGCAAGGGTTCTGATTTTAGGTGATTTTGGCTTGCTAGAACTATTAGTGGTATTAGTCAGCATGATAATGTTAATAGTGGGGCTGAGATTTGATCTGTGGCTAAAGTTTGGTTTAAGTAAAATATTTCTGAGCTAAGTTGGGGTTTTAATAAAATTAGGCTAATTAGTGCGATTAAAAAGGAGTATGAGGTAATGGTAGAGAATAAATATTTTGGCTTAATAATTAGTGATGTTGGGAGTAGTATTACTGTAGGAATAATGATTTTTAACATTGTAGGAGGTTAAGGTTTTGTAGATGATCGTTCCCATGAGTTCGGGATGTGGCAACTAGTAGGGCTAATCCAGTGCCTGCTTCGCAGGCTGAGAAGGCTAGTAATATGATGGGTGTTGGGGTTATTATTGAAGTTTGTAGAGAAGAAAAAAGTGATGTAAAGATTATGAATAGGGCAAGTATTATACCCTCGATGCAGATAAGGGCTGAAATAAGATGAATGCGGTGTATTGAGAGGCCCAGTAAGCTAATTATGAAGGTTGAGTTTAAGGTAAATTGGATCGGAGTCATGTGGGTGCCCGAATATTTTTCGGTTCTACTAAGTCGAAATTAGTTATCTTTTTTAGACTAGCGCCCAATTCGGCTCATTCTAGGCCTCCTTGAATTCATTCATAAATTAATCCTAGTGTTAATAGGGCTAGGATCACGAATGTTAGGGCTGTCGTATTTATTGGGGTTTCTAGGTTTGTAGCCCAGGGGAGTGGTAGGAGTAGGGCAATTTCTAGGTCAAACAGGAGAAAAAGAATAGCAACTAGAAAGAAGCGTAGTGAGAATGGTAGTCGGGCATTGCCTAGAGGGTCGAATCCACACTCATATGGAGAAAGCTTGTCTGAGTCTGGTTGTATACTTGGTAGTCAGAAGCTAATAATGATTAGTAATAGGGGGATTATGGAGGTCAGAATTAGTATTATGATTAAGTTCATTATTCTTCCTTAAAGTTTTGTTAAGACTTAGTGAGTGGAAATCACTTGTACTAATTAATACTAGAAGAATATGAGCCTCATCAGTAAATTGAAACATATAAGAATAGTCATACGACATCTACAAAGTGTCAATACCATGCTGCTGCTTCGAATCCGAAGTGATGATCGGATGTGAAGTGAAACATGATTTGTCGTAAAATACAGATAATTAGAAAGGATGATCCAATAATAACATGTAGTCCGTGGAAACCAGTTGCTACGAAGAATGTTGTTCCGTATACACTATCTGAGATTGTAAATGGTGCTTCATAGTATTCTATAGCTTGTAGAGCGGTGAAATAAAGTCCAAGGGCAATTGTAAGTGCTAAGGCTTGAATAGCCTCTTTTCGTGAACCTTCTATGATTGAATGGTGAGCTCATGTTACGGTTACTCCAGAGGCCAAAAGTACAGCTGTATTAAGTAGTGGGACTTCAAATGGGTTTAGTGGATTAATGCCATTCGGTGGTCAGCATCCTCCAAGTTCTGGTGTTGGGGCCAGACTTGAGTGGTAAAATGCTCAGAAGAAGCCTAGAAAAAAGAAAACCTCTGATGTAATGAATAGTACTATACCATAGCGTAGGCCTTTTTGGACAATTGAGGTATGATGTCCTTGAAATGTGCCTTCTCGTACAATATCTCGTCATCATTGAAATGATGTTAGAATGAGAATAATTAGGCCTATGTTTATTAGTAGAATATTATTAAAATGAAATCAGACGGCTAAGCCTGACGTTATTAATATGGCTGCAATTGCCCCTGTAAGAGGTCATGGGCTTGGGTCAACTATGTGGTAGGCATGTGCTTGGTGGGTCATTATACGTTTTCTTGTAGATACAGACTAAGTAGTAAAACAAAGACGTATGCTTGAATTATTGCGACTGCAATTTCTAAGCCTGTTAATAGTAGTAAAATAATCAGGGTTAAAGAGGCGGTTGTAGGTATGATTGGTGTGAGAACAAATACGGCTGTTGAAATTAGTTGAATAAGAAGATGGCCGGCAGTTAGATTTGCTGTAAGTCGCACTCCAAGGGCTAGTGGTCGGATAAATAGGCTAATAGTTTCAATAATAATTAGGGCTGGAATTAGTGGTAAAGGGGTGCCTTCTGGTAGTAGATGGCCTAGTGAAATTGTTGGTTGATTTCGAAGGCCGATTAGTACGGTTATTAATCATATTGGTACTGCTAGTGCTATATTTATAGATAGTTGGGTTGTTGGGGTAAATGTATATGGTAAGAGTCCTAGCAGATTTAGTGAAATTAGTATGAGTATAATAGATATTAAGATTGAAGCTCACTTATGCCCGGGTATGTTGATTGGTAATAAGAGTTGTTTAATAAATGTTTTGGCAACTTGTAATTGTATTGCAGAGACTCGATTAGGGATTAATCGGTTGGTTTTTGTAATAATAAGTGTTGCTGGTAGAATTACTGCAACTATAATTAGTGGAATGCCTAGTATTTGTGGAATTATGAATTGATCGAAAAAGCTTAAGATCATGGTCAGGCTCATGGGGTTGTGTTTTCTATTTTTATTTCTTTTTGTGGCGGAGGACTAAGATGTTTAGAAAAATTTGTTTTATTGGTGTAAATTAAGATAAGGACAGTTCATGTTAGGACTAGTACTAAGAATCATGGAGTTGGGTTTAGTTGTGGCATCCACGGAGGGGGCATTATGCCTCCATCTCTAGCTTAAAAGGCTAGTGCTTTTTAAAGCTTCTCTGTGATTAAGATAGGATTGCTGATGTTCAGGCTTCAAAGTGTTCTAGTGGAGTAGCTTCTACTACAATTGGCATAAAACTGTGATTAGATCCGCAGATTTCTGAGCACTGACCAAAAAATAAGCCTGGATGAGATGTAATAAATGTTGTTTGGTTAAGTCGACCAGGGATTGCGTCTGTTTTAATTCCTAGAGATGGGACTGCCCATGAGTGAAGTACATCTTCAGATGAGATTAACACTCGAATTGGGGACTCTATTGGAATTACCATTCGATTATCAACTTCTAGTAGTCGGAAAGCTCCCGGGGGGAGGTCTTGAGTTGGTGTTATGTATGAGTCAAATGACAGATCCTCATAGTCTGTATATTCATAGCTTCAGTATCACTGGTGCCCTAGAGTTTTAATTGTAAGGTGCGGGTTATTAATTTCATCTATGAGGTAAAGGATTCGGAGAGATGGTAGTGCAATTATAATTAGGATGATTGCTGGTAAAATCGTTCAGATTATTTCTACTTCTTGAGCATCTATAGCATTTGTGTGGGTAAGTTTTGTTGTTAACATAAGTGTGATGGTGTATAGAACTAAAGCGCTAATTAAAAAGGCAATTATTAGGGCGTGGTCATGAAAGTGGAGAAGTTCTTCTATGATTGGGGAAGCTGCATCTTGAAAGCCTAATTGTGAGGGGTGTGCCATTAGGGTCTACAGATGTTAGTCTGTAATTTAGCTCTGACAGGGCTATGTAATTTTTTTACTAAGATCCTATTGAGAAAGAAGCACTATGGTGTGCAATCGGCTTGAAACCGTTTGGTGGGGGTTCAATTCTCTCCTTTCTCGTATTTGTTTGTACGTATGCTGGCTCTTCGTAGGTATGGTAGGGTGGTGGACATCCATGGAGTCACTCTAGGTTTGTTGTTGTCAGTTCAAGTGATAAGATTTCTCGTTTTGCTGCAAAAGCCTCTCAAATGATGAATATCATTATGATTACTGCAACTAATGAAATTAAGGATCCAATAGATGATACTGTGTTTCATAGGGTATAAGCATCTGGGTAATCAGAATATCGTCGGGGCATGCCTGCTAGGCCTAGGAAGTGTTGTGGAAAAAATGTTATATTTACTCCTATAAATATAACACCGAATTGAATTTTTGTTCATGTAGGGTGTAATATGTAGCCAGAAAATAGGGGGAATCAGTGGACAAATCCACCCATAATAGCAAATACGGCACCTATAGATAAAACATAGTGAAAGTGGGCTACTACATAGTAGGTGTCATGCAATACAATATCTAGAGATGAGTTTGCTAGAACAATGCCTGTGAGTCCACCAATGGTAAACAAGAAGATAAAGCCTAGCGCCCATAACAGGGCTGCGTCTCATTTAATTGTACCCCCATGTAGTGTTGCCAATCAACTAAAGACCTTTACCCCCGTTGGGATAGCAATAATTATTGTGGCAGAGGTAAAATAAGCTCGGGTATCAACGTCTATTCCCACTGTAAATATGTGATGTGCTCATACAATAAAACCTAGGAAGCCAATAGACATTATTGCTCAAACTATCCCCATGTAGCCAAATGGTTCTTTTTTACCGGCATAATAGGTAACAATGTGAGAAATTATTCCAAACCCTGGCAAGATGAGAATGTAGACCTCTGGATGACCAAAAAATCAAAATAGGTGTTGGTAAAGTACTGGATCGCCTCCTCCGGCGGGGTCAAAGAAGGATGTATTAAGGTTTCGATCTGTTAAAAGTATTGTAATGCCAGCAGCTAGAACTGGAAGTGAGAGAAGTAGTAGAACTGCCGTAATTATAACAGACCATACAAATAATGGAGTTTGATACTGAGTTATAGTTGGTGGTTTTATGTTAATACAGGTTGTAATAAAGTTAATTGCCCCTAAAATGGATGAAACGCCGGCCAGATGTAATGAGAAGATAGTTAGGTCTACTGATGCTCCAGCATGTGCCAGGTTTCCTGCAAGTGGTGGATAAACAGTTCAACCAGTGCCAGCGCCGGCTTCAACCCCAGATGATGCTAAAAGGAGGAGGAAAGATGGAGGTAGAAGTCAGAAACTTATATTATTTATTCGTGGAAAGGCCATATCAGGGGCCCCGATCATAAGTGGCATTAATCAGTTTCCAAAGCCTCCGATTATGATTGGCATTACTATAAAAAAAATTATTACGAAGGCATGAGCTGTAACGATAACATTATAAATTTGGTCGTCCCCTAATAGGGCTCCTGGTTGGCTTAGCTCTGCACGAATGAGGAGGCTTAATGCAGTGCCAACTATTCCGGCCCAGGCACCAAAGATTAGATAAAGGGTGCCGATATCTTTATGATTAGTTGAGAAAAATCAACGGTTGATAGACACGGGTAAAATGGCCGAATGTTTAGGCGGTGGGCTGTAGTCTCATTAACGGGGGTTAAATTCCTCTTTTTATCAGATAGTCTCGGGGTGTGAACACATCAAAATGCAAGTTTGAAGACGAGCCCTTACAGGGCTCCGGGGCTTCTCCCGTTTTTACCAACGGGAGAAGTAGATGGAAGCCCGCTGGTTTGGGTGTTTAGCTGTTAATTAAATTATTGCGGGATCAAGGCCCGCCTGTCTAGTGAGGCCTTAGCTTAATTAAAGTGTCTGAGTTGCATTCAGGAGATGTGTTTTAGAGTTTCACAGGTCTTGTACAGGAGTTAGAGGGTTTGCACCTTTTTTTTAGGCTTTGAAGGCCTATGGTTTGATAAATTATCCTAAACTCCTTGGTTATATTAAGATTAGTGGGGTAATTGGTAAAAGTAGTAGTGCGATTGGTAGTGGCGTTGAAAAAGCAGTGGGGGTGATTTTTATATTAAATCGTCATTTATGTTTTGTTATTGTAGAGTTTGGTGATATTGTTAGTGTTGATGTATATGTAAGGCGTAAATAAAAGTATAGGTTAAGTAGGGCTGATATTGCTATTGTAGTTGCTATTGGTGTTAGGTTTTGTAAAGTTAGTTCTTCAATAATGAGTCATTTTGGGATAAACCCTGTTATAGGTGGTAGCCCCCCTAGTGATAGGAGAGTTAGGGTTGTAAAAAGGGTAATTATTGGTGATATTGACCAGGATAGTGTTAGGTCCTGGATTGTTTTTGATTTTGTTATAGTTAGTATAAAGAATATGGTTGTTGTTATTAGGAGGTAGATGGCTAGATTAATTGCTAAAATATTTGTTATTATGGTTGAGATGACAGCCATTCAGCCTAGGTGGGCAATTGATGAGTAGGCTATTATTTTTCGAAGTTGAGTTTGATTTAGGCCGCCTCATCCCCCAACAATGGCGGATAGTACTCCTATTGTCAGCAACATAGTGGATGTTAGGTTGTTTGAAGTTATAAAGATGATGGCTATTGGTGCGAGTTTTTGTCATGTTGCGATGATCATTGCTGTTTCTATTGTTGTTCCTTGCATTACTTCTGTTAGTCAGAAATGAGCTGGAGCTAGTCCTAGTTTTATAGCCAAGGCCATTGTTAGTAAAATTGATGAGACTGGTGTTGAAAGTTGGGTAATATCTCATGTTCCGGTTTGTCAGGCATTGATTGTACTTGCGAATAAGATAACTGCTGAAGCAGCTGCTTGTGTTAGGAAATATTTTGTTGCAGCCTCTGTAGCTCGGGGGTGGTGCTGTTTTGTGATTATAGGAATGACTGCGAGGGTGTTTAGTTCTAGTCCTAGTCAGGCAAATATTCAGTGAAAGCTTGAGGCTGTGATAATGGTTCCTGTGGCTAGGCTTGAAATTAGGATTGTTGAAGTTAGGGGGCTCATTAGTATAGGAGGGAGTTGAACCAACATTTTCGGGGTATGGGCCCGATAGCTTAATTAGCTGACTTTACTAGATGGTAGTATAATGGAGTGCTAGAGGTTTTGAGCCTCTAAGTGCGGGTTCGAGTCCTGTCCTTCTAAGGAAATGAGAGGTTTTAGTCTCTGTGATTTACTCTATCAAAGTATCCCTTAATATCTCGGGCACATTTCCTATGCTATAGGTGGAACGGCAAAAAGTGAGATTGGTATTGAAGTGTGTCATAAACATATGGCAAGTGTAAGTGGGAGAAATTGTTTTCATAAGAGATGTATTAATTGGTCATATCGAAATCGTGGGTAGGAAGCTCGTACTCATAAAAATCCAATTGTGAGGATTGTTGTTTTTAGTATGAGATTAATTGGGAATAATTCCGGTTGGATGTCCCCAGGGTTTAGGAAAATGATACATGAAAGGGTATTTATTATTATGATATTTGCGTACTCTGCAAGGAAAAAGAGGGCGAATGGGCCGGCTGCGTATTCAACGTTAAAACCGGATACGAGCTCGGACTCTCCTTCTGTTAGGTCGAAAGGGGCTCGATTTGTTTCTGCTAAGGTAGAAATAAATCACATTATTATAAGAGGTCATGATGATAAGATAATTCATGTGTGTTCTTGTGTGATAGTAAGAGTCTTTATGGTAAATCCTCCAGATAAAATCATTACGGCTAGTAGAATTAGTCCTAGGGTTACTTCATATGAAATTGTTTGTGCTACTGCCCGTAATGATCCGATTAATGCGTATTTTGAGTTTGAAGCCCATCCCGATCATAAAATTGAGTAAACAGCTATACTCGATAATGCTAGTATAAATAATAAGCCTAGGTTTATATCTGCTAGTGGATCTGGTATTGGTATTGGTGTTCAAATTAGCAGTGCAATGAACAGGGCTAGTGTTGGTGTTAGGATAAATATAGTTGGGGATGATGAAGATGGGCGAACGGGCTCTTTGATGAATAGTTTGACTCCGTCTGCTACGGGTTGTAGTAGTCCATAGGGTCCTACGATGTTTGGGCCCTTTCGAAGTTGTATATACCCTAGGACTTTTCGTTCTAGGAGGGTTAAAAATGCAACTGCTACTAGAATGGGAATAATATATATAAGGGGGTTAATAAGGTAGTTAAGTGTTGATGACATGGTTAGGGAGAAGATTTGAACTTCTGTTAGAAAGATCTTAGGTCTTTTGCATAACTTGGCTCTGCCACCCTAACTAAGCCCATTATTTGTGGGGTTGGTGATATGTGTTAAGCTTTAGTTGTTTTCAGCCTTTTGTAGAAGACATGTTTTGCAGTGGTCTTGCCTTTCTGGTCCTTTCGTACTAAGAAAGGCCATATCATAGATAGAAACCGACCTGGATTACTCCGGTCTGAACTCAGATCACGTAGGACTGTTAATCGTTGAACAAACGAACCTTTAATAGCGGCTGCACCATTGGGGTGTCCTGATCCAACATCGAGGTCGTAAACCTTCTTGTCGATAAGAACTCTTGAAGAAGATAGCGCTGTTATCCCTGGGGTAACTTGGTTCGTTAGTCAGTTTGACTGGGTCATATTTTGCTTTGGCTTGTTGGCCTCTGTTAGAAGTTTCTATGCTCGGAAGTTTTATTTTTTTCCGAAGTCGCCCCAACTTAAAATTTTTGCCATCTTTTGTATAGTGGCATAAGATTTAAAGCTCCACAGGGTCTTCTCGTCTTATGTTTTTATACCAGCTTTTGTACTGGTAGATCAGTTTCACTGATTAACTAAAGGAGACAGTACAGCCCTCATTTAGCCATTCATACTGGTCCCTATTTAGAGGACAAGTGATTACGCTACCTTTGCACGGTTAGGATACCGCGGCCGTTAAATAATTCACTGGGCAGGCGTTACCTTTAATACTTGGGGCTTGCTAAAGGCTATGTTTTTGGTAAACAGTTGGGGCTGTTGTTGCCGAGTTCCTTCTTTAGTGTTTAATCTTTCTTTTTTACACCCCTGTGTTGGTATAACAGTTTGTAGTAGTTTATTATATTTATTCTACTTGTTGTTAATTTCCAGTAGTTGTTCTATTTCTGGCTTACAGGTATGTGAAGAGAATTATTTCTTGTTACTAGTTCTAGCATTAGTTTTTCTATATTAATATAGAATAGCCTGATATGAGTTAGGAGGTGTAGGTGTTTTTTGGTATTTGATTTAATTATGCTGTGACGCTTTTGTTATTGGTGGCTGTTTGAAGGCCTACGGTATATTATTTGTTATGTGCTCTCTAGTTCAGGTTGTATCCTGTTTCAGTGAGGCTGTACCCTCATTGAATATTTTTTAGTTTTATTTGTTACTATAATGTGTGGTTAAAAACTAAAATTGAACTTGTATTCTTTTCTCAGGCAACCAGCTATCATTAAGTTCGGTAGGCTTTTCACCGCTACCACAAGGTCTTCCCACCCTTTTGCTACAGGGACGGGTTGGTTCGGTAGACTGCCCTGTGGTAGCTCACTTAATTTCGGGAGTACAGGCTTGGTCATCTTGTCTGTTTTATGCTTGCTAAACCATGATGCAAGAGGTACAAGGGTTAGTCTTTGCTTTGTTTTACTGTATATTTCATTGTTTTTTCAGGGTTCCCTTGCGGTACTAATCTTAGCTCCATTGATAAATTTTGATCGCCTCTACTAGTATTGTCAAATGTTTTGTTTTTTGAGTGGTCTATTGGTGGGTGTTTTGGGCGTATTTTTGGTGCAAAAAGGTTATATTTGTCTAACGTCTCTTGGTTGTAAGCCAAGTGCTTTATGTAAGCTACTTTTTGTAAGCCAAGCACACTTTCCAGTGCGCTTACCATGTTACGACTTGCCTCATCTTTGTGTGTTACTTGTATTATTAATAGTTTTTGTTAGTTGAGGAGGGTGACGGGCGGTGTGTGCGCGCTCCGGAGCGTGTTTTAGATAGGCACTCTTTTCTATCTTACTATTAAATCCACCTTTTAGAGCATGTTTCAATGTTCTTTGCCGTATATTCTGTTTTAGAAAATGTAGCCCATCTCTTCCATCTTATTAGCTACACCTTGACCTGACGTATTCGTGCGTTACTATTTTACTTACTGTTATACCCTCACGGGGTAAGTTTGCGACGGCGGTATATAGGCTGTTTTTACAAAAGATGGTAAGGTAAAGCGTGGGTTATCGATTATAGGACAGGCTCCTCTAAGGCGAGTACGGAGCACCGCCAAGTCCTTTGAGTTTTAAGCTTTTCGCGTGTAATTTTCTGGCGGATACCGATGTTTTTTGGTATCGTGTTGACAACTAAGCATAGTAGGGTATCTAATCCTAGTTTGTTTCTTAGTCTTCGTGGGTTCAAGTTCCTTTGTAGTTGGGAGAATATATTTCTTTTAACTCAGGTTTTACTGTTGAGTTTTTATTTATTTCCCAATGTTATAAGTAGATGCTCTAGTCACAATTTACGCCGGTGTCCGTTGTTTTGGGTCCCTCGTATAACCGCGGTGGCTGGCACGAGGTTTACCGACCCGAATAATCATAACTAAGTCGAGCTTAAGTTGGCTTTCACTCATAGCTTAATGTTTATCACTGCTGGGTGCCCGTGTGGGTGTGGCGTAGCAAGGTGTTTTGGGCTAACGGGTTGTGCCTGATACCTGCTCCTTGGTGCTTTATAAGGGCATTCTCACTGGGATGCGGATGCTTGCATGTGTAATTTTGATTAAAAACAACGGCAAGTTTAGGACCAAAACTTTATGTTTTTGGGGTTTTTGTAAGTCCCATCGCGGCATTTTCAGTGCCGTGCTTTCATGTTAAGCTACAATAAC